AGATCATTGGATGACCCATTTACCACCCTTCTCCTCGTAGGAACAAAGAATACTATGATGGTTCCGTTGCTTTAGATAATATATATTTATCTCATCTCTCTTCTATCATTCAGCAATCCCAAAGTTTCTTTCTGTTGTGAGTCTGATTAAATAAGAAAATTGATTCTTTTCATACTTAGAAATATTAAGACTCTTGGTGTTTAAGGAAAAAGGGTTGTTTGTGACGCTGAAATGGAACCCCGATAAATAAAAATAAGATAAAATAGAATCGGGACTAACCTTTTGTTTCATACTACTATCTCGATACATAATCATGTTATGAAAAAACAATAATGATTTGCTCATATCGAACCAAACGTGCCATGCTATTATTACTTATATATTCCATATGGCGAAGGCATAGTCTTATTTTTTCTTCAAATCAAATAAAAACTCATTGGCGCCGAGCGTGAGGGAATGCTAGACGTTTGGTAAATTCTCCTCCGACCAGGATGAAAGATCCCATCGAAGCGGCTAATCCCATGCATATTGTATGTACGTCTGGTGGAACAATTTGCATAGCATCATAAATAGCTATTCCAGGTATTACCCATCCGCCGGGAGAATTTATAAACAAATATAGATCCCTGGTATTATCTTCCATACTGAGATATACCATGAGACCAACAAGTTGATTCGAGATCTCGCTATCAACGCCTTGGCCTAAAAAAAGTAATCTTTCTCGATGAAGTCGGTTGATTAGGAATAAATGGTATCCCCGCAGAACCGTACACGCACCTTTCGATACATACGGTTCAAAAAGTTCGAAAAAAAATAATCAATGTGTCGATTCCAGACCTATTCTTTTGTAGTTTAGGCGTTTTCCTGACAAAGGATTTTAATTTTCCACGAAAATGAGTTTCGGTTTGCCCTCCTAACCTACAAAAATAATTCACTGAACTTATCAATCTTTTTATTGATGTATTGTTTCATCGAGATCCAAATCACGATGTCATTTTCTTGTTCCTGAATGGGCCCCTTAACTTATTTTAGGTTTATGCTCTACTCCGGGTAAGGATTCGCCCGAATTCCATTTGCACATATAGGACAAATGCTCCCAGTACCACTTTTTTTCTTAGGACTTTTTTTGTTCATGCCTTCCACCAACCAAGTATTCGATGTATTCATCACATTTCTTAGTGGTTTGAGATCATTCCTATAGTTTTATGGTAGAAGTGGTAATCAATATTACATATACATACCCTGGTATTTTCTGAACGGAGCCTGGATACTTCATTTTATTGTTCCAAGTCAACCATAGATTATTCTAATTGATAAGATAATATTTATCCTTCAAATGAATTGATCCATTTGCACATTTCACGCTCCGAATTATTGAATTGATGCTTCAATCAATCTTTCTTAGGCGAAAGAGAGTATATCTCGATCAGGGGAGAGAACGGGGAAATCCCATATGACCCAATATGTCCGACAAGTCGCACTATATGTCAACCCAAACTGCATCTTCCTCTCCAGGACTCCGAAAAGGGACTTTTGGAACACCAATGGGCATTACATTAAAAAAACGGGGTTAAGTACTATACCTTACTTTGATGTGGAAACGTAACAATGAGTTTATTGTACTCATGATATTTCTGTTTATCATATTTTATCCATGGGTTGGAGAGTTCATGTAGTAAGACAGAATGAAAAAAGAAAAATTCTTACGGACGGAGCAGATCCTTCGAATGATGAACAAGTATCTAATGGATTCACTTACAAAAAATGGGACCAATCCCCCCATTGCGTATTGGTACTTATCGGGTATAAAATAAATCTGCTTCTCTTTGTTCCTGCGAACAGAACGGAATCGTTCCATTATTACTATCACCAGCGGCAAGTAATAAATGTGAACCCTTGCACCGAGATAATCCACTGAATGAGGTCCATAGCATAGTCTTTTCCAATGTGATAAAGTTACATAGTGTCTATTTTGATGAAGGGGTATTTCCATGGGTTTGCCTTGGTATCGTGTTCATACTGTCGTATTGAATGATCCTGGTCGCTTGCTTTCTGTCCATATAATGCATACAGCTCTAGTTGCTGGTTGGGCCGGTTCCATGGCTCTATACGAATTAGCTGTTTTTGATCCCTCTGATCCCGTTCTTGATCCAATGTGGCGACAAGGTATGTTCGTTATACCGTTCATGACTCGTTTAGGAATAACTAATTCATGGGGTGGTTGGAGTATTACAGGAGGAACTATAACCAATCCGGGTATTTGGAGTTACGAAGGTGTTGCCGGGGCACACATTGTGTTTTCTGGCTTGTGCTTCTTAGCAGCGATCTGGCATTGGGTGTATTGGGATCTAGAAATATTCTGTGATGAACGTACGGGAAAACCTTCTTTGGATTTACCCAAGATCTTTGGAATTCATTTATTTTTATCTGGGGTCGCTTGCTTTGGCTTTGGTGCATTTCATGTAACAGGTTTGTATGGCCCTGGAATATGGGTATCTGATCCTTATGGGCTAACCGGAAAAGTGCAACCTGTAAGTCCTGCATGGGGCGCGGAGGGTTTTGATCCTTTTGCTCCGGGGGGAATAGCTTCTCATCATATTGCAGCGGGTACCTTGGGAATCTTAGCGGGTCTATTCCATCTTAGTGTCCGCCCGCCCCAACGTCTATACAAAGCATTACGTATGGGTAATATTGAAACTGTGCTTTCCAGTAGTATCGCTGCTGTGTTTTTTGCAGCTTTCGTTGTTGCTGGAACTATGTGGTATGGTTCAGCGACTACTCCGATCGAATTATTTGGCCCTACTCGTTATCAGTGGGATCAGGGATATTTCCAGCAAGAAATATATCGAAGAGTTAACGCCGGGCTAGCCGAAAATCTGAGTTTAGCGGAATCTTGGTCTAAAATTCCCGATAAACTAGCTTTTTATGATTACATCGGTAATAATCCGGCGAAAGGAGGATTGTTCAGAGCCGGCTCAATGGACAACGGGGATGGAATAGCTGTTGGGTGGTTAGGACACCCAATCTTTAGAGATAAAGAGGGACATGAACTTTTTGTACGCCGTATGCCCACCTTCTTTGAAACATTTCCGGTAGTTTTGGTAGATGGAGACGGAATTGTGAGAGCCGATGTCCCTTTTAGAAGGGCAGAATCAAAGTATAGTGTCGAACAAGTGGGTGTAACTGTTGAGTTCTATGGTGGTGAACTCGATGGAGTCAGTTATAATGATCCTGCTACTGTGAAAAAATATGCTAGACGTGCCCAGTTGGGTGAAATTTTTGAATTGGATCGCGCTACTTTGAAATCCGATGGTGTTTTTCGTAGTAGTCCAAGGGGTTGGTTCACTTTTGGACATGCTACGTTTGCTTTGCTTTTCTTTTTCGGCCACATTTGGCATGGTGCTAGAACCTTGTTCAGAGATGTTTTTGCTGGTATCGACCCAGACTTGGATGCTCAAGTGGAATTTGGAGCCTTCCAAAAACTAGGGGATCCAACTACAAAGAGACAAGCAGTCTGATACAACATTTCTCTCGTATGTCTAGACTATGTTTCATTTCATATAGGGTACCAGAGAAATATTGATTCGAATCATCACCTATTACTCTTGACCTTTACTTGTCTGGGAAATGATCCCAAATGAACAGGTATGGAAGCTATAATTTAAAACACGATCGAATCTATGGAAGCATTGGTTTATACATTCCTGCTGGTCTCGACTCTAGGGATAATTTTTTTTGCTATCTTTTTTCGAGAACCGCCTAAGGTTCCGACTAAAAGGGTGAAATGATTTTTCATTATCTCAATTGAAATGATGACCCTACCTATTGGGAGGGTCATCATTTCAGCTAGTCCCCGTGTTCCTCAAAAGGATCTCTTAGTTGTTGAGAGGGTTGCCCAAAGGCGGTATATAAGGCATACCCAGTAAAGCTTACAAGTAAACCAGATATGGAGATGGCGACTAGAGTTGCAGTTTCCATTATTAGGTAATTTCAAGACCACTATGGATCTACGATAAGATAGTTTATTTACAACGGAATCGTATACAAAGTCAACAGATCTCAAAAATGCATGCAATAGAATTTATGGCTACACAAACCATTGAGGATAGTTCCAGATCTGGGCCAAGACGAACTATTATAGGCGATTTATTAAAACCATTGAATTCGGAGTATGGTAAAGTAGCTCCTGGATGGGGAACTACACCCCTGATGGGTGTCGCAATGGCTCTATTTGCAGTATTCCTATCTATTATTTTGGAGATTTATAATTCTTCAGTTTTACTGGATGGGATTTCATTAAGTTAGGACCAGAAGAAAGAATAAGTCCTAACTTTCAATAAAAAAAAAAGAATCAATTAAGATTGGGATTTCTAGGTCATCTCATTCTTTTTGGTAGTTCGACCGCGGAATTCTTTTGTTTCGGTATTTCCGGAATATGAGTGTGTGACTTGTTATACCTATTGATAGTACAGAGGATAAGTCTGTCATCTCGCCAAGAGAGATGGTTCTAGCCCGTCAGATAGTCAATCTAGTATCTGGAGCACGGACTATATGGAATAGATCAAGAACTATTTGAACTATGATTCATACCTACTATTCATACCTCGTGACCGGCCTCTTTCAATTAACTTTTCAATGAGGTTTTTCAGAAATCGAAGCACCTTTTTCCTGCAAAATCATGTTTAGTTTGAGATGAGCGAGGGACAGGACAAAAATTCCTATGGATTCCTAGTTATTACATCTGTTCTTTGAATAAGTGAAGTGATGATCAAACGAAAGGGTTCGCACTCAGAGAACTTTTTGGTTCCGTTTTGTTCTTTGTTGAATCATCGTGGTTTTAGTAGGAATCTGAGGTTTCAATTGATTCATAGGGTCTCAACAAGATAATTCCTATCAATAGTAAATTCGTATGTATTACATATAAACAATAAACAAAAATAGGGTAAGAGAGCATTCAAAAGGCCTGTAAAAATCAACATAGGATGAGCCAACTTGATATT